TCCTTTATTTATAATATTTTTTATAGGTTCTATAGCAGAAACAAATAGAGCTCCTTTTGATTTAGCAGAAGCAGAATCAGAACTAGTTAGTGGTTTTATGACAGAACATTCTGCTAGTATTTTTGTTTTCTTTTTTTAGCTGAATATGGTAGTATAGTTTTAATTTGTGTTTTAAATAGTATTTTATTTTTAGGTGGTTATTTATTTATTTTACCTGTAGATAATTTAATAAATTATTTAAATTCTTTATTTAATATAGATTATTTATGATTAAATATTTTGTATATGGATATGTCTTCTTCTCCTTTAAATTTAGCATTTAAAACTGCTTTATTAATATTTGTATTTATTTGAACTAGAGCTTCTTTTCCTAGAATACGTTTTGATCAATTAATGTCAGTTTGTTGAATTGTATTATTACCTTTAGTAATATCGTTAATTTTTTTGTACCCTTTGGTATTATCAGCGTTGGATGTGTTGCCTTCTACTATTTTATAGTTCTAACATTATATTCAATGTTTTACTTTGTCTTATTTTTATCCATTTTATTTGTTATAACTAAAATAGTATACGCATTCAACACATGCACATCTATCTTTAAGTTGGCCTTTGTAAAGATAGATATAATAATGGAATTTATTAATTTAATAGCTTTTTGATTTATTATAAATAAAATATTTGATTTAGATCCTGAATACATGTTGTATTATTTATTTACATATTTCTTAGTAAAACCTAGAATTATTTCTACTTATATATGAGTTAGAGACAATTCCATAATATATATTACAAGTAATTTATTAAATAATTTAGAAAATTTTTATAATGAATTAATAAATAATTTTTTATATAAATTAATAAGTATTACATTTATTATAGTTAGTCTTATGTATATTCAAATACACAATAATTCACCTATTTTATTAGTATTTACTTATTTTATACTAGGTTTAATTTTTGTTTATTTAGGTCTTACATTATTATTATATACTTATATTAATAAAGATTTATATAGTAAAACCACCACAATATTATTAATAATAATAGGAATTATTTTATTATTAATTGGAATATACCTAATTGAACAATCAATAAGTAATATTATTGATTGTTTTTTAGTAAAAATATCTGGAGGTTTACCTAATAATAAAAAGGTGGTAATAATGACGGGGAACATCAGGTGATGGTGGTGATCCTGAAGATATTAGAAATCTTATGGGCTTAGGAAGAATATTAAATGAGGAAAATGAAAATGAAATATAGTAATAGAACAGGATCTAATAGACCCTCAAATAGAAATACAAATACAAATACGAATAAAACATCAAATACAAATACAACTTTTGATATTAGTAATATTGATTCATCTTTTTGAAATAATCCGTCTTTTGATCGTCCAGGTGAAATACCTAATGTGGCAACTCGTTATGCTAGATTTGTTGAAATTTATGGAAATAATATAGAAAAATTAATAAATGATTATAATAAAACAAATAGATAATAATGTTTATACTTTTTGATTTTAGTAGTAAACAATTTCAATTTATTGAAGAACATTACCAAGTAAGTTATTTTGATGTATATTTAGGTGTTGATGGTTTATCAATATATTTTATATTATTAACAACTATAATAATGCCTGTAGCTATTTTATCTAATTGAAATTCAATACAATCTCAAAATGTATTGTCATTTGTAATAATTATGTTATTATTAGAAACATTATTATTAGCTGTATTCTTAGTTTTAGATGTATTATTATTCTATATCTTTTTTGAAAGTATATTACCTCCTTTATTTTTATTAATAGGATTATTTGGTTCAAGTAATAAAGTAAGAGCTAGTTTCTATTTATTTTTATACACTTTATTAGGATCATTGTTTATGTTATTATCTATAATAGTTATGTCTTCTATTATGGGTACTACTGATTTTGATGCATTATCTAAAGCAAACTTTAGTTATGCAACTCAATTATTTTTATTTTACGGTATATTTATAGCTTTTGCTGTAAAAACTCCAGTTATTTTTTTAAATACTTGATTACTAAAAGCTCACGTTGAATCACCATTATCTGGTAGTATTATATTAGCAGGTATAGTTTTAAAATTAAGTTTATATGGTATATTTAGATTAATGTTACCTTTATTACCTAAAGCTTCTTTAAACTTTACATATATTATATATGTAATAGGTGTAATAACTATAATCTATGCTAGTTTTAGTACATTAAGAACAATAGATATTAAAGAATTAATTGCTTACTCTTCTGTATCTCACGCAGCTGTATATTTAATAGGTGCGTTTAGTAATACAATACAAGGTATAGAAGGTGCAATAGTTTTAGGTTTAGCTCACGGTTTTGTATCACCAGCATTATTTATTTGTGTTGGAGGTATTTTATACGATAGATCTTCTACTAGATTAATTACATATTATAGAGGTATGGCTCAAATTATGCCTATATTCTCTATATTATTCTTTATATTATGTTTAGGTAATAGTGGTACACCTTTAACTTTAAATTTCATAGGTGAATTTATGTCATTATATGGTGCATTTGAAAGAATGCCTATATTAGGTGTATTAGCTAGTACTTCTATTGTATTATCTGCAGCTTATACAATATTTATGTATAATAGAATAGCTTTTGGTGGTTCTTATTCTGTATATTTTGTAGAAAATATAGGTGATGTAACTAGAAGAGAGTTTATATTATTATTAGTATTTGTAGTATTTACAGTATTATTTGGTGTATATCCTGCTCCTATATTAGATGGTTTACATTACTCAGTTTCTTCTTTAATTTATAATATAAATTAATATAATTTATATTTTTTATTTATTATAATAAACAAAATAATAAATGTTATTATAATAAATAATTGTATTTATTTATCTTCTTACTAGCTCAATGGCAGAGCCGAATACTTCTAATATTTTGATCCAAGTTCGACCCTTGGGTAAGAATTGTAATAATATTATTATTACTATTATTATTTTAGCCTTTATAGCTCAATGGTAGAGCGAGATACTGTTAATATTTTGATAGATGTTCGATTCATCTTAAGGGCTTATTTTTACCTTACCTTATAATCTTTAAAAAGTCAAGATATATATTAAGAAAATATCCATATAATAGATAAAATACAAATATATGCCACAATTAGTACCATTCTTTTTTGTAAATCAAGTAGTATTTACTTTTGTTATATTAACAGTATTAATATATACATTTACTAAATTCATATTACCTAGATTTGTACGTACTTTTATTTCACGTATTTACATAAATAAATTATAATTATATAAATTAGTAGTTATATTATATATATAACTAAAACATAATAATTTTATATTATTATATATATCTCTATTTTAATAGAGTTTCATTAGGTAATGAAAATAATAAGTTAATATTTATATATATCTTATAAATAAACAATAATATGCGTCATTTAGATTTTGTATTAAGTCCATTAGACCAATTTGAAGTAAGAGATTTATTTTCTCTTAACGCTAACTTATTAGGTAATTTACACTTATCATTAACAAATATAGGTTTATATTTATCAATTAGTATCTTTTTAATATTAACATATAGCTTATTAGCTACAAATAATAATAAAATAATACCTAATAACTGATCAATAAGTCAAGAAAGTATATATGCTACAGTACATGGTATAGTAGTAAATCAAATTAATCCTAATAAAGGACAAATGTTCTTTCCATTAATGTATGTATTATTCATATTTATTTTAGTTAATAATTTAATAGGATTAGTACCATATAGTTTTGCATCTACATCACACTTTATATTAACATTCTCTATTAGTTTTACTGTTGTTTTAGGTGCAACAATATTAGGTTTCCAAAGACATGGGTTAAAATTCTTCTCATTATTTGTACCTTCAGGTTGTCCTTTAGCTTTATTACCTTTATTGGTTTTAATTGAATTTATTTCATATTTATCTAGAAATGTTTCATTAGGTTTAAGATTAGCTGCTAACATATTAAGTGGTCACATGCTTTTAAGTATTTTAAGTGGATTCACATATAATATTATGACTAGTGGTGTAATATTCTTCATATTAGGTTTAATACCTTTAGCATTTATTATTGCATTCTCTGGTTTAGAATTAGCTATAGCATTTATTCAAGCTCAAGTTTTTGTAGTTTTAGCTTGTTCATATATTAAAGATGGTTTAGACTTACATTAATATTATAATATATTTAAAGTATTATATATATATATATATAATATACAAATATAAACAATTTATATTATTATAGTTTTATATTATAATAATAATTTTTTTTAGATATAAAAATTTTATGAAAATAGGAAAGTCCAATACTTATTAGGCATATACACTTGAATATATTTATTCAATAATTATAAAAATATAAGGATGTTAACAGAAACTAAGATTATTCTAAAATACTAATAAGTAATAATAAAATAATAGCGAACAAGAATCCTATGTTAAGTTTTTATTTAGAATTATTAAAATTAAACAGAAACTGGCTTAATTATATCTTTAAATAATAACATTAAAATTGATAATTTTATAGTTATGTATAAAACAATATAGATGTGATGTATGCATTAAAAATAAAATAGAGAGTTTGATGATGGCTCTAACTGAACACTGTCCAAGTACTTGACACATGCTAATCGAACGACTAATTAGTTTAATTATTATATAATAGTTAAATTAAGTAGTAGTGGTGTACAGGTGAGTAAAAGATAAATTGGCTACCTTAAAGTAAGGAAAAAAATCCCTTATAACCAAAGGTTAATAATACCGCTTTAAGATGATAATTTTTATCTCGGTGAGTAGTAGGAAAGGTAATGACTTTTCTAGCAATAAACCGTAGTCGTAACTGGAAAGTTGATCGACCACATTGGGTCTGAAAAAAACCCCAATGCTTTTATGTACAGCAGTGAGGAATATTGGTCAATGGCCGAAAGGCTGAACCAGTAACTTGGAAGAATGTTGATGTATATTATATATACATTTGCGATTAACTCGCATAAAATTCTAAATAAATTGTATATAATGACATAATTTATTTATAAGTCTTGACCAAACTACGTGCCAGCAGTCGCGGTAATACGTAGGAGGCTAGTGTTAGTTATCTTTATTGGGTTTAAAGGGTAAGTAGACGGTAAATTAAACTCTAAATGAGTACTTTTTTACTAGAGTTATATGAGAGAAGGAAGAATTTCTGGAGTAGAGATAAAATTTGATGATACCAGGAGGACTGTCAACGGCGAAGGCGTCCTTCTATGTAATAACTGACGTTGAGAGACGAAGGCTTGGGTAGCAAACAGGATTAGATACCCTAATAGTCCAAGCAGACAATGATGAATGTCATACATTAGATATATATATTTAATGTATAAACGAAAGTGTAAGCATTCCACCTCAAGAGTACTATGGCAACATATAAACTGAAATCATTAGACCGTTTCTAAAACCAGTAGTGAAGTATGTTATTTAATTCGATGATCCGCGAAAAACCTTACCACAGCTTGTATAGCAGATTATAAAAAATTGTTACAAGCGCTGCATGGCTGTCTTTAGTTAATGTCGTGAGATCTGGTTAATTCCTTTAATTAACGAAAACCCTCACTTTATTTGTTTATATAAAGTGGTTCGCTACTACATCGGACCAGATAAAAGGGATTAAGACAAGTCATTATGGCCTTAATGCTGTGGGCTATAGACGTGCCACATACGCCTTTACAACGGGATGCGATATTGTGAAATGGAGCTAATCCCCAAAAAAGGAAATAATATGGATTGTAGTCTGTAACTCGACTACATGAAAAAGGAATTACTAGTAATCGTGAATCACCAACGTCACGGTGAATTTTATCTTAGTTAGGTACTAACCACTCGTCAGGCGCTGAAAAAAGTAGATGCAGTAAGTTTGATTTTTTCTGTGTAAAGTTATATATATTTATGATATATAAATATGCAGGATAGTTTTCGTATGCAAAACTTTGATTGGTGTTAAGTCGAAATAAGGTTCGTGTAATGGAAATTGCACGGGGAGTATAAAATTTAACAAAAAAAAAATAAATAATAGTATATATTATTATCAAATCAAATATAGGTATATAACAAATTGGTTCAATTCCAGTTAAAGATTAAATGTATATATGAAATAGGGAGGTCCCGTGAGCTGGTTAACGGGTTGAGCTGTAAACTCAATAGCTATAAGCTATCGAAGGTTCGATTCCTTTTCTCCCTAATTAGATCTTTATCTAATCCTATCTAAACATTTATTATTGTTTGTATAATATGTTAATAGATTTAGTTTTTTTTATTATGAATAATATATTTTTATTAAATGATTCTATTACTAATGGATTTAGAATAGAATTTGTAGATATTATTTATTTAGTATCTATTTTATTAGGTATACTTACTATAAGTTGTAGAAATCCTGTAGTATCTGTTTTATTTTTAATAGGTTTGTTTGTTAATGTTGCAGGTTTATTAATTTTAATAGGATATAATTTTATAGGATTAGCTTATATATTAGTTTATGTAGGTGCTGTTTCTATTTTATTTTTATTTATTTTAATGTTAATTAACATTAGAGTTTCTGAATTATTTACTGATACTAATAATGATTTACCTTTAGCTGGTTTAACTATTATTATTTTTTATTATATAGTGGCACAGGTATTACCTTTAAATTTTACAGAAAATAGTATTGTTTCTTATTTATCTAATTCATACTCTGATATATATAATGTACAATTAGATAATGAATTCTTTAATATAGTTGATTTAAAACAACAAATTGGTTTTGCAAGTAGTAAAGGTTGAGATAATTCACTAATAGAACCTACACATATAGCTAGTATAGGTAATATTATGTATACTAGTTATTCTATGTGATTAATTGTTACTTCTATTATTTTACTATTAGGTATGGTAGGTGCTATAGTTATCACAATAAAACAAAAATAGAGAGATAAAGCTTAAACAATTAATTATTAAATTAAAATATGATATATCAATCAAAAAGTAATTTTCAAAATCATCCTTTCCATTTAGTATCACCGTCACCTTGACCATTGTTTACTAGTTTGTCATTATTTATTTTAACAACAACTATAGTTTTATTTATGCATGGATTCCAAGGATTCCAATATTTAGTAGCTTTAGCTGTATTTAACGTTATTTACGTTATGGCTTTATGATTTAGAGATGTAATTTCAGAAGGAACTTATTTAGGTAATCATACTAATGCTGTACAAAAAGGATTAAACTTAGGTGTAGGTTTATTTATTATATCTGAAGTTTTCTTCTTCTTAGCTATATTCTGAGCATTTTTTCATAGTGCAGTATCACCTAGTGTTGAATTAGGTGCACAATGACCTCCATTAGGTATACAAGCTGTTAATCCATTTGAATTACCATTATTAAACACTATATTATTATTATCTTCAGGTGTAACAATTACATATGCTCACCATTCTTTAATACAAGGTAATAGAAAAGGTGCTTTATATGGAACAGTTGTAACAATTATATTAGCTGTAATATTTACTTTCTTCCAAGGTGTTGAATATTCAGTATCTTCTTTCACTATTTCTGATAGTGTTTATGGTTCATGTTTCTACTTTGGTACTGGTTTCCACGGTTTACACGTTATAATTGGAACAGCTTTCTTAGCTGTAGGACTATGACGTTTAGCTGCATACCATTTAACAGATCACCATCATCTTGGTTACGAATCAGGTATATTATACTGACATTTTGTAGACGTAGTATGATTATTCTTATATATTTCTGTATACTACTGAGGTTATTAGATATAAATATATTTAGATATCTATTTATTATACCTAAGGTATAATATTTAAATATAGATAAATAACAAGATATATTTACTTTAAAAAATAATAGGTCTATATAGTCCTATTATTTTACAATATAAATTATATATTTATTAAATTAGATAATAATTGTAATGATTTTAGAATATTTATCTTTTAGAGACTTTAGTTTAATGGTAAAACATGTGACTTTTAATCATTATAATATGGGTTCAAATCCCATAGGTCTTAATAGATTATTATAATCTGAGTTCAAATTATGAAAATGACTATAAGTTAATGGTAGACTGCTTATTTACCATATAAGATGTGCTGATTCGAATTCAGCTAGTCATAATAAGTAAATAATTTAAATATTCAAATTGTCATAATGGCTATAAGTTAATGGTAGACTGTTTACCTTCCAAGTAAAGTGTGCTGATTCGAATTCAGCTAGCCATAAAGAGGGTTAGTAACTTAATTGGTAAAGGGTTTTCTTGTCGAGAAAATAGATGCCGGATCGAAACCGGTCTAACTCGTATATGTATATAAATTAAAGGAAAAGTTGCTATTGGTAGGGTAAGATATTTGCTAAATATTGTGTTTTAACACTTAGATGTTCGATTCATCTTTTTTCCGAAGAGCATAGTTTAATAGGTAAAACTGTAAGCTTCAACCTTATATTTCTTAGTTCAAATCTAAGTGCTCTTGAATATATTATAGGTTCTTTAACTTAACTGGTAAAGTGTATTCTTGATAAGGATATGTTCAGTGTTCGAGTCACTGAAGAATCAAAAAAAAAGAGAGTTTGCTGAGTGGTTTAAGGCGGCTAGCTTGAGTCTAGCTAAAGATATAAACTTTCATATGTTCGAATCATATACTCTCTGATACCTATAATGTAAAAAAAATTAATTAAATAAAATTGCGTATAATAATGTATTAACATGTTATATTATATATAATAAAATTAAACTAATGTAAATACATTATAGGTCTTACAGGTTAGTGTCCGATGGTTGGTCGCTTCATTTGGGTTGGAGATTGTTTATGTTCGAATCATAATAACCTGATAAGTAATATAAGCTCAATAATATGGGCCAATAAAGATGATATGTACCATATACATCTTGAGAAATCAAGACAAGTATATAAAGAAACTATTATGGATGGTTAGCTATATATTTCAAGATATTTATATCTAGGGAACAATATAAACTAGAAATCATAGAGAAATCTAATTATAAGACAAAGTGAATTGAAATATCTTAGTAACTTTAGTAAAAGAAATCAAACGAGATTGTTATTTGGTGTCTTCTGAATAGCAAAAGCCTTAATAAATAATTACTATATATAGTAATTATTTATAGTAAATATACTAAATAGTATATTTAAGTATAACGGAAAAAAATCTGTTGAAAAATAGGGGAACCTTCCTCTAAGGCTAAAAAAATATATATAAGCGATAGTGTAACAGTACCGTGAGGGAAATACCCTGAAATAGTAGTTTTATAAGCAGCTCAAGTTAAATTTTAAATAAATAATAAGAGCGTACCTTTTGCATAATGGGTCAGCAAGTTAATTTTAGATGCAAGTAACATCTCTTTTATAAGCATTTACATATAGAACATTATACATAATAAAATATGTATAATGATATTATTTTAATATTGGTATGTAAATTTATTAATAAAATTAGGAGATAGATACGCAGATAAACCAATTATGAAAAAATGAATTAGTATCTAGAATTAGACCCGAAGGCTAGTGATCTTACCATGGTCAGGGTTATAAAAGCCCGAACGGGTTATCGTTGTAAAGATATCCGATGAACTGTGGTAAGTTAGTGAAAGACAAAACTGACTAGTATAGCTGGTTTTCCGCGAAACCTATGTAAGTAGGTAATTTAATTAACATCTTAGCAGGTACAGAACTGTGATCTCGGACAATATCTTAGATATTTGTCAACATCGGGGGGTTGTAGCGACTTTACCGGAGAGTATTTGCACTCGGAAGGGCAAAGATGAATGTTAAATAATCGGACATAGTGCGATAAGGTTGTATGTCTAAAGGGAAACAGCCCAGAACAAGAGTTAAGGTTCCAAAATTATTGTTAAGTGAAATTAAGGACGTTTTTTTTTAAAACAATCAGGAAATAGGCTTAGAAGCGGCCATTTTTTGAAGACCTCGTAACAGAGCACTGATTAATAAATTAGGAAAAAACGCCGAAAATTTAACGGATCTAAATAATATACCGAAACCTTGTACACAAATAAAAATTAAAGCGCTGTGGCTTAAATTTTATGTTAAATAAATATTAAAGCGCAGTGACTTAGGATTTTTGTGGGGTAGCGGAACATTGGATTAAACAAAATATTAATATTTTTCTTAAAATATTAAAGATCTTGCATAAAACTATCTAAACTAAATATATGATTTATTATATATTGTGATTGATTATTTATTTAACTATACTACAGTATAATATAATTAATAGATTATTTATTTAACGATAAATATTTAAATTAGTTATTTAGTGTGGATTATATAGTAAAATAAAAAAAGTTAGTAGTAGTATATATAGTAGTTTAAATGCTATATTGCGATTTATGAGTATCTGTTAAATCCAAGAGAGAATGCTGACATGAGTAACGAAAAAGGCTTTTAGCCTCGCCTGAAGCTTATGGTTTCATCTAAAATCGGTGTCTAAAAAAATTAATCAAATGATAATTTTGATGACGTTTTATGCTTTTTTATATGATAATACCAAAACCTTTAACAAGTAATAAAGGTTCTGGAAAAGTTTATTTTATTATTTGAAGTGAAAAGTATTTAATACTCATACTTATTGGTATAAATTGAAAATTATAATATATAATACATACTTATTATGATATTATGATTCTCAAATATAATAGAATGAGTATAATAAATATAATTTAACCAAGTAATAGTCTTTATCTATTATGATAATATTATAGATAATAATTAATAATTAATTACCATTAGATTATTAATATGTATTTATAAGCTATATTTGAATTATGATTATCATGGTTCTTATATAGATATATCTATTAAATGTTATTATTAATAATATTATAATATATAGATTAAAGATAACTTTATATTGGTAAAAAAATAAAAGAAAAAAAACAATAAATAACCGTACCTAGAAACTAACTCAAGTAAGCAAGTAGAGAATACAAAGGCGTTTGAGAGAACAATCATTAAGGAACTCGGCAAATTGACTCTGTACCTTCGGAATAAGGAGGACCATTATTATTAAATTTAACATAAATTAAAGTATGAAATTAAATATGTAAAATTAAATTAGTAATAAGAGGAATCATGAAATAATGTTGTACGACTGTTTAATAAAAACACAGCACTCTGCAAAGATAAAAAATCAAAGTATTGAGTGTGATGTCTGCCCAATGTCGGCTGGGTAACGGATCTACCTTGATTATTAACTGAGGTTTTGAAGGACACCCCGATTAATGGCGGCCTTACCTATGAGGGTCCTAAGGTAGCGAAATACCTTGGCCGTTAAATGCGGTCCTGCATGAATGACTTAACGATGCAACAGCTGTCTCGATGATTGTCTCAGTGAAATTGGAATAGCAGTGCAGATACTGTTTACCTCTAGATAGACGAGAAGACCCTATGCAGCTTTACTGTTACTAATTATAGGAGTGAAATTTTAGGATGATTTATAGTGTATAAGGTAGTTGTTTAGATAATAATGAAACACCTTTATTCGAATCCTTATATATACTCTTAATGATTAGAAGGCAGTTTATGCGGGGCACAGATCCCACAAAAAGTACCTGGGTATATCCAAAGTTCATATTGTAAACTTGTATATTTATATACAAATATTTTAATTTGTTCTAATTATTATTATAATTATACAGTTATTATTCGATTAAATTCCACAATTATTTTTTATTTTAAGTAAGATTTTAACTATGCGGTGAATAGATGTATTTTAAACTTTACCAGGCTTTGCACTAATTTTAGTTCAAAGATTTAAAAGTTTATTTGTTATATTAATAAAGTATTTATCTTTATTAATATAATGTTTATTAATACTTTAAAAGTTTAATGGCTAAATCTTGCTTTACTGTTTGACCTACAAGTCTATCAGTCGCGTAAGCGGGGCATATGATCACAAGATGCATTAAGGAAAGGTCTTGGATTATAGAAAAAGTTACGCTAGGGATTTATGACTGTGAGTCCTCCAATATTATAAAATATTGGTAATATATTGGGTAAATTTCAAAGATAACTTATATTAATTAAGTTTATTTGAAGCGAAACTTATTTTAGCATATATTTATCTTTAAGATAAATTAAAATAAGGACGTTCAACGACTAAAAGGTGAGTAAGCTAACAATAATCCTTTTTTAACGCCCAACATCTTTATTAATTAATTATAACTAAAAAACACTATTTGTATAATAATTATTATTATTTTTTTAATAATGTATTAGACTTGGTTTACCAAGCTTTAATATTATATAATTAATTTTATTAATTATATTAATATATATATATATATATAGACATGTTAAATATTATAAAATCAAAATTAAATATTACATATAAAAAAAAGGATTAAATGATTCTAGTATAGCTATTTATAATAGAGATGTAATACCTGCTGTAAGGAATTGAAAAAGTAGTATATATGCTTATAACAAAAATGCTATTAATTTAATTCCTATTAAAAGCAAATATGTAATGAAATTAATTAAAGCATACTTTAATTTATATAATTTACAACTAGAATCTTTATTAAGAAAAAGTAGATTACGTCGTAGATATAGAAAAATATCTACAAATAGAATATTTATTAGTGATGGTGAATTTAAACATACTAATGATAAAGTAAATATTACATTATATGTTTATAATAAACAAAAACTTAATTACTTATTAAAACTTAAAAAAAGATATTTAAGTTTATTTAGTAAAGCTAAATTTGCTAGAAAATTAAAATTAATAAAAAATGTAGGATTAAATATTTTGTGTAAACATAAACAAAAAAGTATATTATTAAGTAATCTTTTACCTAAATATAATACTCAAGTAAATACAGCACAAAATATTTACTATTCAAGATTTATTAAAAAAAGTTTTAATAGATTAAAATTCTATATGTATTATAAACAAATGCTTTATATTAATAAAGCAAAATTTGAAAATACTTATTTACAAGGTTTAATTAGTTTAGTAAGAAATATTTTTAATAAAAATGTTGAATTTAATATAATTAATTTAAAATATTTTTATTTTAATAGTAAAATATTTACTCAACCTTTAGAATTAAAATTAAAAAAAAAAAGAAATGTATTAAGATATCTTAAAGTTTTAATAAGAAAAGCAAAAATTAAAAATGTTAAATTAGCAGAAAAATCTAAAAAATTTTTTAATTTTAATATTTTTAATAGTGATAATTTTTTACAACTAGATAATACTAAATCTAAATATCTTAAAAAAGTTATTTTAAGTAATTTAAAATATAAAAGAGTATCTGGTGTTAGATTAGAAGCTGCAGGTAGATTAACTAGACGTTTTTCAGCTTCTAGATCTCAACGTAGAACTAAATATAAAGGAAATTTAGAAAATGTTTATTCTTCATTTAAAGGTTATCCTACACCAATGTTAAGAGGTAATGATAAAGCTAATTTACAATATACTGTAATTAACTCAACTTCACGTGTTGGAGCTTTTGGTGTTAAAGGTTGAATAAGTAGTACTTAATTTCTCTTTTCTTTTTTTTATTTACAATTTTCCCTCCCTTATATTAATTAATAAAGATGATGAAATAGTCTGAACCGTTTTGAGAAAAATGGAAATAAAAGTGTATTCGGCGCGCTAAGCGCGCTTATTCAGCTTCTGGCTGAATCTTTTATGATAACATAAATTGAACAGGCTAATTTGCGCAAGAGAGTACAAATTGAGTGCGCGGTTTGGCACCTCGATGTCGGCTTAGCTCATCCTCATGCATGCAGAAATCATGAAGGGTTCGACTGTTCGTCGATTAAAGAGCTACATGAGCTGGGTTTAATACGTCGTGAGACAGTATGGTTTCTATCTTCTAGAGGAACATAAAGTAGATTAAAGATAGCCCCTTCGTACGAAAGGAGTTGGGTATATTGATCTCTGGTTTACCTGTTGTTTATGGTTTATATTATAACATATGTTATAATGATAATTAATACTTATACTAAGGTATTGTTACACTATTAGTAGTGTAACCAGACAACATAGGCATGGCAGGAAAGCTACATCAGTTAAAGATAAGTGTTGAAAGCATCTAAACGCGAAGCAAACTTTATGATACTTTTATACGTAGTAGAACACTACGAGCATAATTGTTATCTTTAACAATTAATAGGCTTTGGTTGTAAGAATGAAAACATTTTTAGATATAAAGTACTAATTTTTAAGAATAGTATACTAAATATTATTAATATCATTATAATATTTTTTTTATTATATTACAATAAAGCCTTTTTAGCATAAAAGTAATGTAACCGTTTTGTAATCGGTAGAAGTGAGTTCGATACTCGCATAAGGCTAAATATATTTTTTATATAATTTAAAGACCCAATGGTCAAGACTGGTTAAGACATAACATTTTCACTGTTAGTGCGGGAGTTCAAATCTCCCTTGGGTTATAAAAGATTTAATATAAAAATATTTTATAAAAGAGATTAGCTCAGTTGGTAGAGCTGTCGCTTTACACGCGAAAGGTCAGGTGTTCAAATCACCTATCTCTTAAAGCGAATTAATGTAATAGTAACATATATGGCTCATGTCCATATTATTTAGGTGCAAATCCTAAGTTCGCTAAAGACTATAGCTTAATTGGTTAAAGCGAACCACTCATGATGGTTTGAGTAAATGTTCAAGTCATTTTAGTCTTATTTAATCCGAGTGCTGGAACTGGTAGACAGTCTTAACTTAAGCTTAAGTGGCGCAAGCCGTAAACGTTCGAATCGTTTCTTGGATATATTAGGGGTTATAGTTTAACTGGTAAAACGACGATTTTGCATATCGTTATTTCAGGATCGAGTCCTGATAACTCCATAATTATTAATATTGTTAATTATTAACGCTTGAGAAGCTCAACTGGTAGAGCAAATCATTGAAGCTGATTGGGTTGTAAGTTCGAATCTTATCTCGAGCAAACTTGGCTAACATGGCTACTTAAATTAATAGACATGGGTATGCTGAAATTGGTAAACAGGTTCCGCTTAGAACGGGATAGTTTTATACTTTACAAGTTCAAGTCTTGTTACCCATATTTATATATATATATACATATAGTTTATGTTGTCGACTAATAGGTAAGTCATAAATTTTTGGTATTTACTATTGGGTGTTCGAGTCGCCCCAACATAAGACAAATTATTATATATTATGAATATGATTTTAGCCAGGATAGTTTAATCGGTAGAACAATAATTTCATGAATTAAGAATGAGAATTCAAATTTCTCTCCCGGCTTTTTTTTACTTTACCTAAAGAAAAGCTATATAAAATGTTTAATTAATTAAAAGTTAAATAGTATATTCTAGTATAAATTTAAACATGGTAACATAGTAATCTTATTATGTCTTAGACATCTAACAAGATACATACGTTAACTTTTAGAATATACTATTATAATTTAATTACATTATGTAATCCATTTAAATATTAAATTAAATTAATTTTACCTAAAAGTAAAAAATAATTATAATTTAATAATAAAAATAATATTAAAAATATTATTTTCCAAAGTTTATTTTAAATTTTGGGGTATAGCTATAGGTTTTACAAAGTTTTACTTTTAACATACTAAAAAAACAATTTAATAATAATTTAATTTTGCAAGTCGCTAATTCCCATTTAAATATAATAAATAACTTACAAGATAGAAACTATTCTACAAAAATAGAAAATTCAGTTAATTCAGGTACAATTTTAAATTTTAAACAACCTACAGAATGACAAGAAAGATGATTTTTATCATCAAATGCTAAAGATATTGGAACTTTATATTTAATGTTTGCTTTATTTTCTGGTTTAGTTGGAACAGCATTTTCAGTTTTAATTAGATTAGAATTATCAGGTCCAGGTGTTCAATATATATCAGATAATCAATTATATAATAGTATAATAACAGCGCATGCTATCTTGATGATTTTCTTCATGGTTATGCCTGCATTAATTGGAGGTTTTGGTAATTTCTTATTACCATTATTAGTAGGAGGTCCAGATATGGCATTTCCTAGATTAAATAATATAAGTTTTTGATTATTAGTTCCTAGTTTATTTTTATTTATATTCTCAGCTACTATAGAAAATGGAGCTGGTACAGGTTGAACATTATATCCACCATTATCAGGAATACAATCTCACAGTGGACCTAGTGTAGATTTAGCTATTTTTGGTTTACATTTAAGTGGTATTAGTAGTATGTTAGGTGCTATGAATTTTATAACTACTATCTTAAATATGAGAAGTCCTGGTATACGTTTACATAAATTAGCTTTATTTGGATGAGCTGTTATTATTACAGCTGTGTTATTATTATTATCATTACCAGTGTTAGCTGGTGGTATTACTATGATCTTAACTGATAGAAACTTTAATACATCATTCTTTGAAGTAGCTGGTGGTGGTGATCCTATTTTATTCCAACACTTATTCTGATTCTTTGGACACCCTGAAGTTTATATTTTAATTATACCAGGATTTGGTATTATTAGTACAGTTATTTCAGCAGCATCAAGTAAAAACGTATTTGGTTACTTAGGTATGGTTTATGCTATGATGTCTATTGGTGTATTAGGATTTATAGTTTGAAGTCATCACATGTATACTGTTGGTTTAGATGTTGATACTAGAGCTTACTTTACAGCTGCTACTTTAATTATTGCTGTACCTACAGGTATTAAAATATTTAGTTGATTAGCTACATGTTATGGTGGATCTTTACATTTAACACCTCCTATGCTTTTTGCTTTAGGATTTGTTGTTTTATTCACTATTGGTGGATTAAGTGGTGTTGTATTAGCTAATGCTTCACTTGATGTAGCATTCCACGATACTTACTATGTTGTAGCTCACTTCCATTATGTTTTATCTATGGGAGCTGTATTTGCATTATTTAGTGGTTGATATTTTTGAATCCCTAAAATATTAGGTTTATCTTATGACCATTTTGCTGCTAAAGTTCATTTCTGAATCTTATTTGTTGGTGTTAATTTAACATTCTTCCCACAACATTTCTTAGGTTTACAAGGTATGCCTAGAAGAATTAGTGATTACCCTGATGCTTTCTATGGTTGAAATTTAATTAGTAGTATTGGTTCTATTGTTAGTGTTGTAGCTACATGATATTTCTTAACTATTATATATAAACAACTTACAGAAGGTAAAGCTGTATCAAGATATCCTTGATTAACTCCACAATTATTTAGTGATACTTTCCAAGTATACTTTACTAGAAATAATAGTTCTTTAGAATGATGTTTAACTAGTCCACCTAAACCTCATGCTTTTGCAAGTTTACCTTTACAATCTTAATGTTTATATATATTATAATAATTTATATTAATTATTGTTATATATCATATATATATGATTTTATATTTTAAATTAAGATGATATAGTATTAGAATACATACTTATTTTTATAAATATATTTGTACAGATCTAGAGGATATGACTTATATATTTATTTAAATGTAGAAAGTGTGACTCTAATATTAAAAAATATATATAATAACTTAATTTTTAGCTTTATTTTATTAATATATAAAACAATAAAGATGTGATGTACACATAAAAAAAAAAAAAATATAGACATAATAACTTAATTTTATATATATGTATAAAACAATAGTAATGTAATCTACATAAAAAAATATATAATAATGATTATATATTAATAATTTTATAATATAATTATTTAATCTAATATTGTTTTAGATTCATTATATAATATATAAAATTTAATTATATTAGAGATCTAATATAATAGGTAGATATAGTTCAAAGGTAGAACAGTTATCTGTGGCATAACATATCTTAGTTCGATTCTAAGTATCTACCCTAAATACCTATCTAAATATTAAATTATAATTATTTAGAATATAATTATAGGTAAAATAGCAATAATGCATTAGAAAGAATTATCTTACCCCTAAATAATGGGTTAGATATTCAAGCTCATATTACTGAAGTCTAAATCTTTAGTATATTTGAGTTATTAAGCCATTTTCACTAAATAAAGGCTATATAAAATATTTAACTGTAAAGAACTATATGTAAACATAATTTAACTTTAAACTATGTTACAAGCAGCAAAAATTATAGGTACAGGTATGGCCACAACAGGATTAATAGGAGCAGGAGTAGGTATTGGTATAGTATTTGGTGCATTAATACTAGGTGTAGCAAGAAATCCTTCTTTAAGAGGACAATTATTTTCATATGCTATATTAGGTTTTGCATTTGCAGAAGCAACAGGATTATTTGCTTTAATGATGGCTTTTTTATTATTATATGTGGCTTAATTTTCAATACATTTATTAATGTCAATCTTATATATATTTTTTTTATTTAATAATAAGTTTTATTATTAATTTTAATTTAAACCTCTGTAAGAAAATATTAATATAAAACTTATATCTTATAAAAATTTAAACTTTTAAATATGACAACAACAACTTTTTTTTTATTTTTAATTCCAGTATTAGGTATAATATTGTTATTAGTTAATTTAATACTTTCACCACATAATCCTTATCAAGAAAAAGATAGTGCTTTTGAATGTGGTTTTCATTCTTTTTTAGGACAAAATAGAACACAATTTAGTATTTCTTTTTTTATATTTGCTTTATTATTTTTATTATTTGATTTAGAAATTTTATTAATATATCCTTATGTTGTTAGTGCTTATACTAATGGTATTTATGGTTTATTAATAATGATAGTATTTTTCCTAGTATTAACTTTAGGTTTTGCCTTTGAATTAGGTAAAAATGCTTTAAAAATAGAAAGTAGACAAACATTTAATTTTAATGTAAAATCTTGAAATGGTTATTCTTTAATATATAAGTAAATTATATATTAATAATATTTTACTTATTATTAAATTAAGAAAAAATATATATATAAATAGGGTTAGTAACTTAATTGGTAAAGGGTTTTCTTGTCAAGAAAATAGATATCGGATCGAAACCGGTCTGACTCGTATATGTATATTAGATTACATATAGTTTACATAAATTAGTGCGATAGTTATAACTATAATAAAAATAAAAATAAAAAATGTTTTTACATAATTATATATCTAAATTACAATTAGATGCTCCAACTCCTTGGGGTTTATTTTTCCAAGATAGTGCTTCACCTCAAATGGAAGGTATTGAAGAGTTACATAATAATATAATGTTTTATTTAGCTGTTATAATGTTTACTGTAACATGAATGATAATTTCAATTATAAGAAATTTTTTAGCCAATAAATCACCTATTGCACATAAATTTATGAATCATGGTACTTTAATAGAGTTAATTTGAACAATATCACCAGCATTTATATTAATATTAATAGCATTTCCATCATTTAAATTATTATATTTAATGGATGAAGTTATGGATCCTTCATTAGTTGTTTATGCTGAAGGTCACCAATGATATTGAAGTTACCAATATCCTGATTTTACAAATGTAGATGATGAATTTATAGAATTTGATTCATATATAGTGCCAGAAAGTGACTTAGAACAAGGTCAATTTAGAATGTTAGAAGTTGATAATAGAGTAATTATACCTGAATTAACTCACACTAGAATTGTTATATCAGCTGCTGATGTTATACATTCTTATGCTTGCCCTTCTTTAGGTATTAAAGCAGATGCTTACCCAGGAAGATTAAATCAAGCTTCTGTATATATAAATAGACAGGGAGTTTTTTTTGGGCAATGTTCGGAAATTTGTGGTATACTGCACAGTTCTATGCCGATAGCAATACAGTCAGTATCAATCAAAGATTTTTTGCTTTGATTAAGAGAACAAATGGAAGGTTAAATTTAAAGATGAAAAATATGACAATGAAAATGAAAAATATGACAATTAAATTTAATAGATCCATTTTTACATCTCTAATAAATATATACTTATTATATACAGATCCTAAATTAGTTCAAAAATTATATTTTATTATTAGAATAATATTAATAGTATTTTCTGTTTATAATTTTACATCTAATAATCCTATTCTTTTATGAGATTTATTAGAATCATTTAATAATAATAATTTAAACCAATTACATGAAGATTCCTTTTTAAATATTAAAGAAGGTAACATATATACTCGTTTTTTTGAAGAGTTCGGTCAAAGACCTAATAATGGTCCACCTAGACCTAATCCTAACCCTAACCCATTATCAGGTCACGAAGCTTATGAAGCTGAAAATTCTAGAAGACGGCAAGAAGAACAAAATGAAAGTGGGACAAATAGATATTTAACTAATCTTCCTCCTCATATTCCAGTAGGTCACCCTGAGCGTTTATGTGGGACTCATAGAGTATGAAATATGCAATTTTACTATGATGTTAAAACACAAGAAACTATTTTTCCTGAACAATTACATCAAAGTACACCAAAAATGTATCATAATAATACTGTACGGGTATATGAGGAACATGGTTTTCGTTATATTTATGATTGTAGCTCTAGAGACGAATCTTTACATCATTGTAAGGTAAAATATCCTGATCAAAGTACAATTACTATGTATCATCCATATATAATTGCAAACAATGTTAAATATCATAAGAGTCTTTACCAATAAATGAAACCTATATATTTTTATAATAAACATTTTAATGTTTTTAGTAAAGGAATCTTTATAAAATTATTTTAAATAAATGTATTTAAATAGAGATGTATAAAAAAAAAAAAAAGTAATATACATATATTATATAAGTATATTACTTTTATATTTTTAAAATATGTTAATTCAATGGTAGAATAGCGTGCTACGGACACGTAAATATAAGTTCAAGTCTTATACATGTTTATATAATATTAATTAATATTAGTAATAATTATATTTATATATGTAGTATAGATAAATCAAATAAAATTTTATATAAGTATAATGAATTTTTCAATATTTTTATTTGTCATAGGGATATTAGGATTTGTATTAAATAGAAAAAACATTATATTAATGTTAATTTCTATAGAAATAATGTTATTATCTGTAACATTTTTAATATTAATCAGTTCACTTAGTTTTGATGATATATTAGGACAAACTTTTGCTGTATATATTTTAACAATAGCAGGAGCTGAATCTGCAATAGGTTTAGGGATATTAGTTGCATATTATAGATTAAGAGGTAGTATAACAATACAATATAAATAAATGTATTTAACATTAATAATTTTACCATTAATAGGTTCAATAGTATCAGGTTTCTTTGGTAGAAAAATAGGTATAACAGGATCACATATAATAACATGTGGTTCAGTAATAACTACAACACTTTTAGCTATAATAGCTTTTTTTGAAGTAGGTTTTAATAATATACCAGTAACAATAAATATAGCAAGATGAGTAGATGTAGAATCACTATATGTATTATGAAACTTTAGATTTGATTCATTAACTGTATCTATGTTAATACCAGTATTAATAGTATCTAGTTTAGTACACATATATTCTATAAGTTACATGAGTCATGATCCACATAATCAAAGATTTTTTAGTTATTTAAGTTTATTCACTTTTATGATGATTATACTAGTAACAGGAAATAATTATTTAGTTATGTTTGTAGGTTGAGAAGGTGTAGGTATTTGTTCATATCTTTTAGTAAATTTCTGATTTACTAGAATAGCAGCAAATCAAAGCTCTTTATCAGCTTTATTAACTAATAGAGTAGGTGATTGTTTATTAACTGTAGGTATGTTTACAATAATATGATCTTTTGGTAATTTAGATTATAGTACAGTATTTGCATTAGCACCTTACTATAATGAAAATATAATTACAATAGTGGGAATATGTTTATTAATAGGTGCAACAGCTAAAAGTTCTCAAGTAGGTTTACATATTTGATTACCTCAAGCTATGGAAGGTCCTACACCTGTTTCTGCTTTAATTCACGCTGCAACTATGGTTACTGCTGGAGTATATTTATTAATGAGATCTTCACCTTTAATTGAATATAGTTCAACTGTTTTGGTTTTATGTTTATGATTAGGTGCTATAACTACAGTATTTAGTTCTTTAATTGGATTATTCCAACAAGATATTAAAAAAGTTATTGCCTATTCTACTATGAGTCAATTAGGTATGATGGTTATAGCTATAGGTTTATCTAGTTATAATTTAGCTTTATTCCATTTAGTTAATCATGCTTTTTATAAAGCATTATTATTCTTAGGTGCTGGATCAGTTATACACGCAGTAGCTGATAACCAAGATTTTAGAAAATATGGTGGTTTAAGAGAGTTTTTACCTTTAACATATTCAGTTATGTTAATAGCTTCATTAAGTTTAGTAGCTGTACCTTTCATGACAGGATTCTATTCTAAAGATTTTATATTAGAATCTTCTTATGGTCAATTCTATTTATCAGGTACTATAGTTTATTTTGTAGCTACTATAGGTGCTATGTTTACTACACTTTATTCAGCTAAGGTTTTATATTTAACTTTCTTAGCTAATCCTAATGGACCTTTATCTAGTTATAAACATGCTCATGAAGGTGATATTTTCTTAACTTTACCTTTAATTATCTTATCTATTTTCTCTATATTCTTTGGTTATTTAACTAAAGATATCTTTATAGGTTTAGGTACTGGTTTTTTTGTTGATAATAGTTTATTTATTCATCCTAGTCATGAAATTATGTTAGATACAGAATTTGCTGTACCAACATTCTTTAAATTATTACCATTTATATTTACAGTTTCTTTAAGTATTATTTCTGTTTTATTTTCTGAATTCTTACCTAAATTACTTATTAACTTTAAATTCTCAAGATTTGGTTATAATATTTTTAGTTTCTTTAATCAAAGATTTTATATAGAATTATTCTATAATAAATATATTGTAGAAGGTATTCTTAAATTAGGTGGTCAAACTACTAAGAGTTTAGATAAAGGTTCAGTAGAATTCTTAGGACCTTATGGTTTAGAAAAAGGATTATTATCTTTAAGTAATAGTTTAGGTAAATTAAGTACTGGTGTAATTACTACTTATGCTCTATATATATTAATAGGTTTAATGTTCTACATATCATTAATATATTTCTCTTATAATGATAATAATTTATTTATATTAGTTATATTTACTTTGTTTGCATTATTAAATAATAATTTAGCATCAACTAAATAATAATTTAACATATAGCTAATAATAAGTTATCATTTACTTTATAATAAGTTATTGTTTACTTAATAATAACTTATTATTTTTTTTTTTATAATAGATATATATTTATATCTATTATTTATTTTATTTAATTTAAATTTATATATATTTTTTATTCAGATATGCTTTTATCTTCAATCTTCTGTTTAATATTATCTAATGCATTGTCTTTTAGACGTGATACAGCTATTCTTTATTCAAGAATAGGTATTATAATATTATTTTACTGTATTTATTTATGTTATAATAATTTATTTATAACATATTTAGATAATGGTATAGGGTTGTTCGGTGGTTTATTTTATACATCACCTATAACACAAACATTTCATATATTAATATTTATTATAACATTATTAATACTGAATTTAACTGGTTTTTATCCTAGAAAACTTATATCTAGTCAGTACTTAAGTTTATACAAATTATTATTCACAAAATTACAATTTGTTAAAAACATTGCTGTATCTAATATAATTTTAAAAAAAGGAGAACAATATACAATATTAGAGTATACATTAATGTTATTATTTATTGTAATAGGTAGTCTATTATTAATATCTAGTAGTGATTTTGTATCTATATTTTTATCTATAGAATTACAAAGTTATGGTTTATATTTATTATGTACTATGTATAGAAATTCTGAATCAGCAACATCTGCTGGTTTAACTTATTTTTTACTAGGTGGATTATCATCTTGTTTCATATTATTAGGTATAGCTTTAATATATGCAAATTTAGGTGTAACATATTTAGATAGTTTCTATGTTATAAATAATTTAGCAGGTGTATTAAATGAACAACAAATTACTACTTATATACCATATTGCTTATTATTAATAACTATAGGATTATTATTTAAAATATCAGCTGCACCATTCCATTTTTGATCACCTGATGTTTATGATGGAATACCTACTATAGTTACTACTTTTGTAGCTATTATAGCTAAAATTTCTATATTAACTTTATTATTACAATTGGTTCATTATACAAATAGTATATATATTACTACACAATATACTTGAACTACTAGTTTATTAATAAGTTCATTATTATCTTTAATAATTGGTACTGTATTAGGTTTAACACAATTTAGAATTAAAAGATTGTTTGCTTATAGTACTATATCTCATTTAGGATTTATGTTATTAGCATTAACTATTAATAGTGTTGAATCTATACAATCATTTATTTTCTATTTAGCTCAATATAGTTTATCTAATTTAAATGCATTTATTTTATTAATAGCTATAGGTTATAGCTTATATGCTTATAATGATAAAAATATTAATCATAATAATTTAATAGATAAAAATAACTCACCTATACAACTTATAAGTCAACTTAAAGGATATTTCCATATTAATAGTTTCTTAGCTTTAAGTTTAACTATTACTTTATTCTCATTTGCTGGTATTCCACCTTTAATGGGATTCTTTGCTAAACAGATGGTATTTTCTGCAGCTTTACAAGAAGGATTTATATTCTTAACTCTTATAGGAGTATTAACTAGTGTTATAAGTGCTGTATATTACTTATTTATAGTAAAAACTATGTTCTTTGATGGACATTCTTATACTTATTTTAGTAGCTTAAAAGATTTAAGAATACCTGCTCTTATTTTACAAAAAAATAAAGTAGTTAATAAAATATATTTTAATTCTAATTTTGCTTTATCTAGTTCTTTATCTATAACTATTTCTATCTTAACATTAATTATACTTTTATTTATGTTTATGCCTAATGAAACATTACATTTGTCTAATATATTAGCTATTATATTATTTATTCCTGTGAATATTTAATAAAGCTTTTATTAAACAAACTTACATAAATTAATATAAATATTATATATATAATATTTATATTATAATAAAGTAAAAATATATAATTTAAATATATATAGATCCATGATTACATTTATTAAGAATAGGAATTCTAATTTCTTTTCCGGCTGCATAGCAGTTTTTAATTGAACAAACCCATATAAATAAATATATATATATTTATATTTATTTATATTTATTTATTTATATTAAAATATAGCAAAATAAAACATAAAATAGAACAATAATAATAAATATATAATAAAAATATGAGAATTCTTAAAAGTCATCCTTTATTAAGATTAGTAAATTCTTACTTAATCGACGCACCAACACCAGCCAATATAAGTTATTTATGAAACTTTGGTTCATTATTAGCAATATGTTTAATAATACAAATTGTAACAGGAGTTACATTAGCTATGCATTATACACCTAGTGTAGCTGAAGCATTTAATTCTGTTGAACACATTATGAGAGATGTTAACAATGGTTGATTAATACGTTATTTACACGCTAATACAGCTTCAGCTTTCTTCTTTTTAGTATATCTACACATAGGTAGAGGTTTATACTATGGATCATATAAATCACCTAGAACATTAACATGAATTATCGGTACAGTTATCTTTATAATAATGATGGCTACAGCTTTCTTAGGTTACGTATTACCATACGGTCAAATGAGTTTATGAGGAGCAACTGTTATTACTAATTTAATGAGTGCTATACCTTGAATAGGTCAAGATATAGTTGAATTTATATGAGGTGGTTTTTCAGTTAATAATGCAACATTAAATAGATTTTTTGCATTACACTTCTTATTACCTTTTGTATTAGCTGCATTAGTATTAATGCACTTAATAGCTTACCACGATGTAGTAGGATCAGGTAATCCTTTAGGTATATCAGCTAATTATGATAGATTACCTTTCGCTCCTTACTTTTTATTTAAAGATTTAGTTACTATATTCTTATTCTTTATAGTATTATCTATATTTGTTTTCTTTATGCCTAATGCATTAGGAGATAGTGAAAATTATGTTGTAGCTAATCCTATGCAAACTCCACCTGCTATTGTACCAGAATGATATTTATTACCTTTCTATGCAATATTAAGATCTATACCTAATAAATTATTAGGTGTTATAGCTATGTTTGCTGCTATTTTAGCTTTAATGGCAATGCCATTAACAGATTTATCTAAATTAAGAGGAGTACAATTTAGACCTTTAAGTAAAATTGCATTCTTTATATTTGTAGCTAATTTCTTAGTATTAATGCAAATAGGTGCAAAACACGTTGAAACACCATTTATTGAAGTAGGACAAATATCTACTGTATTATACTTTGCACATTTCTTTATTATAGTACCTGTAGTAAGTATTATAGAAAATAGTTTAGTAGAGTTAGCTACTAAAAAATAATTAGTATATATTAATATTATTATACCTATTATATATATATATATATATATATAATTAATATTTTACAAATTAAAGGAGTTTGAGTAGAAGGTTCTGCGTTTCGATTGCAAATCGAAATAAAGGGATTCGAGTTCCCCGAACTCCTTAGATATATATGTTTATAGAGTATACTATTCTAAATTCTATACAATTAATTAATATATATATTAAACATAAAAAGTTTCAATGTATAATATTGAGTATATTTATTAAATATTTATATATATAGAATAAAAACTGCAGGTTGTTAATTACAATTAATATTAATATAAATATTCTATTGATATATATTGTTATAATAAATAATAAATAAATAAATGATAAGTATAATTTCAATTATTGAAGGGCTATTATTAATAGTACCTGCTTTACTTTCAGTTGCATTTGTAACTATAGCCGAACGTAAAACTATGGCTTCTATGCAAAGAAGATTAGGTCCTAATGCGGTAGGTTATTATGGTTTACTACAAGCATTTGCTGATGCTTTAAAACTATTATTAAAAGAATATGTAGCTCCAACACAAGCTAATATTATATTATTTTTCATAGGACCTATGATAACTTTAATCTTTTCTTTATTAGGTTATTTAGTTGTACCATTTGATAGTGGTATTTTTGTATCTGATTATAGTTTAGGTATGCTTTATATGTTAGCTGTATCATCTTTAGCTACATATGGTATATTATTAGCAGGTTGATCTGCTAATTCAAAATATGCTTTTTTAGGTTCATTAAGAAGTACAGCTCAGTTAATTAGTTATGAGTTAATATTAAGTTCTGTAATTATATTAATTATCTTATTAACAGGTAATTTAAATATTATTACTATTGTAGAATCACAAAGA